GTAGAGACTTTAAGCATTTCATTAGTTATGTATCAACGTTCCAACAAAAATACGTGTATGTTTCAAAAACCAAACGTTTGGAAGGATAAATTCATTAAAAGAGGACATATTTTGGCTGACAACACTGCAACGGTTGGTGGTGAACTTGCTTTGGGTAAAAACGTATTAGTAGCTTATATGTCATGGGATGGTTATAATTTTGAAGATGCAGTACTCATTAGCGAGCGTTTAGTATATGAAGATATTTATACGTCTTTTAACATACAGAAATATGAAATTAAAACTCATGTGACAAGACAAGGTCCCGAAAAGATCACTACTAAAATACCGCATTTAGAATCTCATTTACTTCGAAATTTAGACAAAAAAGGAATTGTGATGCTGGGATCTTGGGTAGAGGCGGGCGATATTTTAGTAGGTAAATTAACGCCTCAGGTGGCGAAAGAATTGTTGTATGCCCCAGAAGATAAATTATTACGCACTATACTTGGCATTCACGTTTCCACTTCAAAAGAAACTTGTCTAAAACTACCTACAGGTGGTAGAGGTCGAGTTATTGATGTGAGATGGGGCTGGAGAAAGAGAGGTTCTCATTATAATCCAGAAACAATTTGTGTATATATTTTACAGAAACGCGAAATAAAAGTCGGCGATAAAGTGGCCGGAAGGCATGGAAATAAAGGTATCATTTCAAAAATTTTACCGAGACAAGATATGCCTTATTTGCAAGATGGAAGACCTGTTGATATGGTCTTCAACCCGTTAGGGGTACCTTCACGAATGAATGTAGGACAGATATTTGAATGTTCACTCGGGTTAGCAGGAAGTCTGCTAGACAGACATTATCGCATAGGAGCTTTTGATGAGAGATATGAACAAGATGCTTCGAGAAAACTTGTGTTTTCTGAATTATATGAAGCCAGTAGGCAAAGGGTAAATCCATGGGTATTTGAACCCGAGTATCCGGGAAAAAGTATAATATTTGATGGAAGAACAGGTGATTCTTTTGAACAACCTGTTCTCATAGGAAATCCTTATATTTTAAAATTAATTCATCAAGTTGATGATAAAATACATGTACGTTCCAGCGGACATTACGCACTTCTTACACAACAACCCCTTAGAGGAAGGGCTAAGCGGGGGGGACAACGGGTAGGAGAAATGGAGGTTTGGGCTCTAGAAGGATTGGGGGTTGCTCATATTTTACAAGAGATGCTTACTTATAAATCGGATCATATTAGAGCTCGGCAGGAGGCACTTGGTACTACCATCGTTGGAAGAACAATATCGAATCCTGAGGATGCTCCAGAATCTTTTCGATTACTCGTTCGAGAATTACGATCCTTAGCTCTGGAACTGAATCATTTCCTTGTATCTGAAAAGAACTTCCGGATTACTAGGAAGGAAGTTTAATCGAATCGGAATGCATTTTTATTTTTCTTCTATGATCGATCGTTATAAACATCAACAACTCCGAGTTGGTTCGGTTTCTCCTCAACAAATAAGCGCTTGGGCTAATAAAATCTTATCGAACGGAGAGAGAGTTGGAGAGGTGACAAAACCCCATACTTTTCATTATAAAACTAATAAACCGGAAAAAGATGGATTATTTTGTGAAAGAATCTTTGGGCCTATCAAAAGCGGAATTTGTGCTTGTGGAAATTTTCGAATAATCGAAGATGAAAAAGAAAACCCAAAATTTTGTCCAAAATGTGGAGTCGAATTTTTGGATTCTAGAACACGACGATATCAAATGGGCTACATCAAACTGGCTTGCCCAGTAACTCATGTGTGGTATTTGAAACGTCTTCCTAGTTATATTGCGAATCTTTTAGATAAACCAATTAAAGAATTAGAAGGTTTAGTATACTGCGATGTGTGATTTGATCAAAATCTAGATTTTACAGATTCGAAATGAGAAACTGTCATCCCACTCAATCCACTTGGGATGCCCCAATTCTGACATGCTTTTGGGGGGGAAATAATATAAAGCTCAAAATTTTGGAGTATTCAATACTCCAAAAAAGGGGATTGATCTATGGTTGATTCCGTAACAAATCCAAATAAATAGGAATCTCCAGTTGTACTTCGTGAAAACAAAACTTCTTTATGTTTTTTTTTAATATTAAATTAAAATTCCACAATCAAAATTCTTTTTATTTTATAGTAAGAAAATTTTTCATGATTATAAGAGCCTATCTATCGCGTAGAGGCTTGAAGGACATCGTAGCATAATCAATCGTCGAAGTAAAATTAAAATATTGGGACCTAAAAGATCGAATAGAACGATATATAAACAAGTAAATCCGTTTTGAATTCGAAGACACTCCTTTAATTAAAAGCGGATTCATGATTCGAAGGGAAGTAGAATACTCAAGAATTTCAAAATTTTATTTATGTCGTACTTTTTAATAAAGAATTCATAAAATATAAGTTCGAAACTATAAATTAAGTCAAAAAAAAAGTTAATGAAAAATGAATTAACGAAATGGTTTTAAACTTGAGTAAGAAGTATATTTTGAAGGTTTTTTTTGATTTGTTTGAAAGCGAGAATAACTTTCTATATTTGGTATAACTACTTGAGCCGGATGAGAGGAAACTTTCACGTCCGGTTTTGAGGGGGGGGGAGATCTTATAGTATCCTATCCCAATTTTTCTTTTGCTAGGTCTATAATTAAAAAACCGACTTTCTTACGATTACGAGGTTCATTCGAATATGAAATTCAATCTTGGAAATATAGCATCCCCTTTTTTTTTACTACCCAAGGCTTCGATACATTTCGAAATCGCGAAATCTCTACTGGAGCAAGGGCCATCCGAGAACAATTAGCCGATCTGGATTTGCGAATTATTATAGATTATTCATTTGTTGAATGGAAAGAATTAGGTAAAGAGGGGTTCACAGGTAATGAATGGGAAGATCGAAAGGTTGGAAGAAGAAAGGATTTTTTGGTTAGACGCATGGAATTAGCGAAATATTTTATTCGAACGAATATCGAACCAGAATGGATGATTTTGTGTCTATTACCAGTTCTTCCCCCCGAACTAAGACCGATCATTCAAATAGATGGAGGTAAACTAATGAGTTCGGATATTAATGAACTATATAGAAGAGTTATCTATCGGAACAATACTCTTAATGACCTATTAATAGCAAGTAGGTCTACTCCGGGGGAATTAGTAATGTGTCAGGAGAAGTTAATACAAGAAGCCGTAGATACACTTCTTGATAATGGAATTCGTGGACAACCAATGCGGGATGGTCATAATAAAATTTATAAGTCGTTTTCTGGTGTAATTGAAGGAAAAGAAGGAAGATTTCGTGAAACTTTACTTGGCAAACGAGTCGATTATTCAGGACGTTCCGTTATTATCGTAGGTCCATCACTTTCATTACATCAATGTGGATTACCTCGCGAAATAGCAATAGAGCTTTTCCAGATATTTGTAATTCGCGGTCTAATTAAACAACATCTTGCTTCGAACATAGGAGTTGCGAAGAGTAAAATTCGGGACAAAGAACCCATTGTATGGGAAATACTTCAGGAAGTTATGCAAGGGCATCCTGTATTGCTGAATAGAGCACCTACTCTGCATAGATTAGGCATACAGGCATTCCAACCCATTTTAGTGGAAGGACGCGCTATTTGTTTACACCCATTAGTTTGTAAGGGATTCAATGCAGATTTTGATGGAGATCAAATGGCTGTTCATGCGCCTTTATCTTTGGAGTCTCAAGCGGAGGCTCGTTTCCTTATGTTTTCTCATATGAATCTCTTGTCTCCAGCTATTGGTGATCCCATTTCTGTGCCAACTCAAGATATGCTTATTGGACTCTATTTATTAACGATCAGAAATAGCCGAACTATTTGTGCAAATCGGTATAACCCGTGGAATTTAAAAAATTATAACTCTCAAAATGAAAATGAAAGAGTTGATAATCAAAATCATGATACTAAATATATACAAAAATACTCCTTTTCTAATTCTGATGCAATTGGAACTTCTCGGCAGAAAATAAGAAATTTAGATATAGATAGTCTTTTGTGGCTTCGGTGGCGACTAGATCAACACTTTATTGCTTCAAGAGAAGCTCCTATCGAAGTTCATTATGAATCCTTGGGTACTTATCATGAAATTTACCAATACTATCTAAAAGTAAGAAGTGTAAAAAAAGAAATTCGTTGTATATACATTCGAACTACTATTGGTCATATTTCCCTTTATAGAGAAATCGAAGAGGCCATACAAGGATTTTCTCGAGCCTGCTCATAGGGTACCTAATCATATGTTACTTAATCTAAGCAATTTTATACCGATGAAATGAAAGTTAATGTCTCAATGGTTCAACTAGTATCATATCCTCCTCTTCCACGTGAATCACAATCGATAAAAGGAAGTTTTTGAATCACCGACTTAAACCCATTGTTGAATCCTACTCAGCAGAATATAGAGGTACTTATGGCAGAAGGGGTCAATTTGGTCTTTCACAATAAAAGAATAGATGGAACTGCCATGAAACGACTTATTAACGGATTACTGGATCACTTCGGAATGGCATATACATCACACATCTTGGATCAAGTAAAAACTATGGGTTTTCAGCAAGCTACTGCTACATCTATTTCATTAGGAATTGATGATCTTTTAACAGTTCCCACGAAAGGATGGCTAATCCAAGATGCTGAAAAACAAAGTTTCATTTTGGAAAAACACTATCATGCTGGGAGTATACACGCGGTAGAAAAATTACGTCAATCTATTGAGATATGGTCTATTACAAGTGAATATTTGCGACAAGAAATGAATCCCAATTTTAGGATGACTGATCCCCTTAATCCCGTCCATTTAATGTCTTTTTCGGGAGCTAGAGGAAATGCATCTCAGGTACATCAATTAGTAGGTATGAGAGGATTAATGTCGGATCCCCAAGGACAAATGATTGATTTACCCATTCAAAGTAATTTATGCGAAGGCCTTTCGTTAACAGAATATATTATTTCTTGCTACGGAGCTCGCAAAGGAGTTGTCGATACTGCTGTACGAACATCAGATGCTGGATATCTCACACGCAGACTTGTTGAAGTAGTTCAACACATTGTTGTACGTAGAACAGATTGCGGAACTATACAAAGTATTTCTGTGAGTCCTCGAAAAGGGATGCTGCTGGAAATAATTTTTAGCCAAACATTAATTGGTCGTGTATTAGCAGATGATATATATAAGGGTTCTCGATGTATTGCCGCCCGTAATCACGATATTGGAATTGGGCTTGCCAATCGATTAAGAACCTTTCGAGAACAACCAATATTTATTCGAACCCCCTTTACGTGTAGAGGTACATCTTGGATCTGTCGATTATGTTATGGTCGGAGTCCTACTCATGGTGACCTCGTCGAATTAGGAGAAGCAGTAGGTATTATTGCGGGTCAATCTATTGGAGAGCCGGGTACTCAACTGACATTAAGAACTTTTCATACCGGTGGAGTATTCACAGGGGGGACTGCAGGACATGTACGGGCCCCCTCTAATGGAAAAATAAAATTCAATGAGTATTTGGTTCATCCCACACGTACACGTCACGGACACCCTGCTTTTCTATGTTATATCGATTTGTATGTAATTATTGAGAGTGCCGATTTTATACATAACGTGAAGGTTCCACCAAAAAGTTTTCTTTTAGTTCAAAATGATCAATATGTAAAATCGGAACAGGCGATTGCTGAAATTCATTCGGGAATATCCACTTTGAATTTAAAAGAAAGGGTTCGAAAACATATTTATTCTGACTTAGAGGGAGAAATGCATTGGAGTACCGATGTGTACCATGCACCTGAATTTACATACAGTAATGTTCATCTCTTACCAAAAACAAGTCATTTATGGATATTATCGGGAGGTCTGTGCCGATCCACCGTAGCCCCCCTTTTGCTCCACAAGGATCAAGATCAAATGAAGGTTTATTCTCGTTCTGTCGAACGCAAGTTTTTTTCTAACCTATCAGTGACTAATGATAAAGTGAGACACAAATTTTTTAGTTTTCATTTTTCTGGTAAAAACGAAGAGAGCATTCCTGATTATTCAGAACTTAATCGAATCATATACACGGATCGTTATAATCTCCTATATACATTCATTCTCGCCAAAAATTATGATCTATTGGCAAAGAGGCGTAAAAACAGATTTTTCATCCCATTTCAATCAATTCCAGAACGAGAAAAAGAACTAATATCCCATTCGGGTTCGGGTATAGTGATTGAACTATCCATAAATGTTATTTTCCGTAAAAAAAAAATTATTGCATATTTCGACAATCCTACATACAAAAGAAAGAATTCGGAAATTAATAAATATGAGACTATTTTAGAGTCTCACGTTAAAAAAATTAGTATTAGTAAAGGAAAAAAAAAAAAAGAGAAACTCTTTTTAATTCCAGAGGAAGTGCATATCTTACCTCGATCTTCTTCCATAATGGTACGAAACAGTAGTATCATTGGAATAGGTACACGAATCACTTTAAATAGAAAAAGCAGTGCATGTGGATTGGTACGAGTGGAGAAAAAAAAAAAAAAAATTGAATTAACAATTTTTTCTGGCGATATCTATTTTACTGGAAAAATCAATACTGTAAAAATCGATAAGATATTCCGCCACAGTGACATCTTGATATCACCAAGACCTGGAAAAATCAATTCCAAGGAATTCAAAAAAAAACGTAAAAATTGGGTTTATGCCCAACGGATTACATTTACCAAGAAAAAGTATTTTGTTTTGGTTCGACCTGTAGTCATATCTGAAACAGCGGGGGATATAAGTTTAACAACACTCTTCCCGCAAGATGGGTTACAGGAAGCGGATAATGTTCAACTTCAAGTTGTTAATTCTATCGTGGGTAACATTTTGGGAGGATTTTCTGACATAAGTATTCAATTATTTCGGACGTGTTTAGTATTGAAATTGAATTGGAACCAAGACAAAAAAGAATTTTCGATAGAACAGGCCTATACTTCCCTTGTTGAAGTAAGAGCAAAGGGTTTAATGCGAAATTTTCTAAGAATTGACTTAGTGAAATCTCCTATTTCGTATACCGGAAAAAGAAATGATCCGTTAGGTTCAAGATTTATTTATGATAATAGATCAGATCGCATCAATATCAATCCCTTTTATTACAAGACAAGAAAGATTCAAGAATCGCTTAGCCAAAATCAAGGAACTATTCGTACGTTTTCATTATTGAATAGAAATAATGAATATAAACCTTTGATAATTTTGTCATCATCGGATTGTTCTCGAACAGGTTTCTTCAACGGTGTAAAATATAAAAAAAAATCCATTAAAAGGAATTCCAGAATTGATTCGTTGGGACCTGTCGGAATAGCCCTTCCAATTTTGAATTTGGATTTTTTTTACTATTTCATATTCATAACTCATAATCAGATCTTGGTAACTAACTATTTGCAACTTGACAATTTAAAAAAGAATTTTGAAGTGCTTACATTTTCTTTCATAGGTGAAAATGGAATAATTTATAATAATATCGGTATATGCAGTAACAGAATTTGGAATCTATTCCATTTGAATTGGTATTTTATCCACTATAATTATTGTGAGGAGACATCCACAATAATGAATCTTGGGCAGTTTATTTGTGACAATGTATGTATAACAAAAAATGTACCACACAAAAAATCCGGCCAAGTCTTAATTGTTCAAATTAGTTCTGTAGTAATAAGAGCAGCTCAGCCTTTTTTAGCCACTCCCGGCGCAACTGTTCATGGCCATTATGGGGAAATCTTTTACGAAGGAGATACATTAGTTACATTTATATATGAAAAATCAAAATCTGGTGATATAACACAGGGTCTTCAAAAGGTGGAACAGGTCTTAGAAGTGCGTTCGGTTGATTCAATATCAATGAATCTGGAAAGGCGGGTTAGGGGTTGGAACGAAGGTATAACAAGAATTCTTGGCATTCCTTGGGGTTTCTTGATTGGTGCTGAGCTAACTAGAGTACAAAGTCGTATTTCTTTGGTTCATAAGATCCAAGAAATTTATCGATCTCAGGGGGTTCAAATTCATAATAAACATATAGAGATGATTGTCCATCAAATAACATCAAAAGTGTTGGTATCCGAAGATGGAATGTCTAATGTTTTTTTACCTGGAGAGTTGATTGGATTGTTACGAGCGAAGCGAACGGGGCGTGCTTTTGAAGAAGTCATTTGTTATCAAGTTATATTATTGGGAATAACGAGAACAGCTTTGAATACTCAAAGTTTTATATCCGAAGCGAGTTTTCAAGAAACCGCTCGAGTTTTAGCAAAAGCTTCTCTCCGGGGTCGTATCGATTGGTTGAAAGGGTTGAAAGAAAATGTTGTTCTGGGGAGTATAATACCCGCTGGGACTGGATTCATAGGATTTGCGCACCGTTCAAGGCAAGATAACAACATTCCTTTAGAACCCTCAAAAACAAAAAAAACAAATCTATTCGGGGGGGAAATAGGAGATATTTTGTTCTACCACAGAATATTTTTGGATTCTTCCATTTTATAGGATTTAAGGATTCTTAAAAAAAAAAAAATAGATTTTTCCTTCTAATTCTGCGAATTGTGCCAGTTCCAAATAGAAACGAATTAACCAACAGTTAATTTTTGGTAAAATATAAGGTTCCGTCGGAACAATTTTTTTCCAGTCCTTCGTCTCTTTTTTTTTTGTTTTTGAAAAACAAAAAAAAAGAGAGAGAAATGTGAGGAGAAATGACAAGAAGGTATTGGAACATCAATTTGGAAGAGATGATGGAGTCAGGAGTTCATTTTGGTCATGGTACAAGAAAATGGAATCCTAGAATGGCACCTTATATCTCTGGAAAGCGCAACGGTATTCATATCCCAAATCTTACTATAACTGCTCGGTTTTTATCAAAAGCTTGTGATTTGGTTTTTGATGCAGCAAGTAGAGAAAAACAATTTTTAATTGTTGGTACAAAGAATAAAGTAGCTAATTCAGTAGCATGGGCTGCAATACGAGCTCAGTGTCATTATGTTAATAAAAAATGGCTCGGTGGGATGTTAACGAATTGGTACACTACAGAAATGAGACTTCATAGGTTCAGGAATTTGAGAGCGGAACAACAGATGGGGAAACTCGAACACCTTCCAAAAAGGGATGCGGCTGTGTTGAAGAGACAATTATTTCATTTACAAACATATATGGGTGGAATTAAATATATGGAGGGGTTGCCTGATATTGTAATCATCGTTGATCAACAAGAAGAATATACGGCTCTTCGCGAATGTATTGCTTTGGGAATTCCAACGATTTGTTTTATCGATACAAATTGTGACCCCGATCTCGCGGATATTTCGATTCCGTCAAATGATGATACTACAGCTTCAATCCGATTAGTTCTTAACAAATTAGTATTCGCAATTTGTGAAGGTCGTTTTAGCTTTATACGAAATCCTTGAGTATACTAAACGAATATATAAATAATAGATATATAAATTTAAATAAAAAAAAAGATAGAATCAATTACTATATCTTGAATCGATAATATGATTCACATAGTCAAGTTAAGAAAGAGGCAGTTGAATCAAAATAATTATTTTGAAAGTTTGATTTTTGTTCAATATGGATGTTCTATTATGTTCCACCAATACCCTAACCAATACCCTAAAGGAGGGGTTATACAATATATCCGATGTGGAAGTAGGCCAACATTTCTATTGGCAAATAGTAGGTTTTCAAGTCCATGCTCAAGTACTTATTACTTCTTGGGTTGTCATTGCTATCTTATTAGTTTCAGCCACTTTAGCTGTTCGAAATCCACAAACCATTCCCACTGCCGATCAGAATTTTTTCGAATATATCCTTGAATTCATTCGAGACGTGAGTAAAACTCAAATTGGAGAAGGATATGGCCCTTGGGTTCCCTTTATTGGAACTATGTTTCTATTTATTTTTGTTTCGAATTGGTCAGGGGCTCTTTTACCTTGGAAAATAATACAGTTACCTCATGGAGAGTTAGCTGCGCCGACGAATGATATAAATACTACTGTTGCTTTAGCTTTACTCACCTCATTGGTATATTTTTATGCGGGTCTTACAAAAAAAGGATTGGGTTATTTCAGTAAATACATTCAGCCAACTCTAATCCTTTTACCTATTAATATTTTAGAAGATTTCACAAAACCCCTATCACTTAGTTTTAGACTTTTTGGCAATATATTAGCTGATGAATTAGTAGTTGTTGTTCTTGTTTCTTTAGTACCTTCAGTGATTCCTATACCTGTTATGTTCCTTGGATTATTTACAAGTGGTATTCAAGCTCTTATTTTTTCAACTTTAGCTGCGGCTTATATAGGCGAATCACTAGAGGGCCATCATTAGATATTTCTAAAATAAAGAGATTGACAAAAAAAAAATATTTTCCACTTAAGCCAATCAACTCTTGTGAATGTATGTAATGTATATGTGATAGTAGGTCTTGACTCTATAAATTTACTGAATACTTCAATTAATGTCAATTTTTATTTATATTATACGGGTACTTCATTAGAAGTCTTTCCTTTTTGTCTGTAATATTGAATAACTAAAAGGATTTAATTAAGAATAAGAAAAATATATTAAGATTTAGAGAGTGGTTCGAAAGTCATATGAATTCACAAAAAAAGAACCATAGAAACGAAAAAGTAAATCTCGAAGTAGTTCTGATTTCTTCAATTCGTAAATTCTTAGTTACTTCAACTGGCTAGATAAATTTTATTAGCGTTGGTTGATTGTATGTATCATTAACTATTTTTTTTGCGAGGAATTTTTCATGAATCCACTTATTTCTGCTGCTTCCGTTATTGCTGCCGGATTGGCTGTAGGGCTTTCTTCTATTGGACCCGGAGTGGGTCAAGGTACCGCTGCGGGCCAAGCTGTAGAGGGGATCGCAAGACAGCCCGAAGCAGAGGGTAAGATACGAGGTACTTTATTACTTAGTCTGGCTTTTATGGAAGCTTTAACAATTTATGGATTGGTTGTAGCATTAGCGCTTTTATTTGCGAATCCTTTTGTTTAATACTATATAAAAAACTACAAATCTAAAAAAAAACTTACTTATATGTATTTTCTTTTCTGAGACTTATTACTTACTTTTTTGAATTATGTCAAAATATCACCCCCATATTTTATATTTATTCGTTGATCAAAAAAAGAATCCATCTCATTCGGAAACTTTTTTTTAGAAGTATCATTTTAGACATAAAAATGAAATAGTAAAGAAAAAGTGAAGGTTAGAACTATTTCGATTTTTTTAGTTTATCTAGTAAGTAAGAGGAGATCATATGAAAAATATAAGCAATTCGTTCGTTTCTTTAAGTCACTGGCCATTTGCCGGGGGTTTCGGGTTGAATACCGATATTTTAGCAACAAATCCAATAAATCTAAGTGTAGTGTTTGGTGTATTGATTTTTTTTGGAAAGAGAGTGTGTGCGAGTTGTTTATTTCAAGAATAGGCTGTATTCAACCAGCTGCACATTTTAGGAAAGCAAGGTGCATGATCTCGCGAATTACTTCTGAATAAATTTAATTGATAAATAATAGTATGGAAGAACCATAGCATTTCGTGATTTATTGGTAAATTTACTTCGATTCTCTATCAATCAATACAATAAGCGGAAACTATTAACATGGTTAAAGCTAAGCTATTTGAAGTGCAGATGCGGCATAGTACTCTTTCCTATTCCTAATAGTATTTTTTCTACTATGTATGTTAATACATAAATGGTTTCAAAACGAATCGTTGGAATTTTGTTCGATATAGAACACTCATGTCGATAAAATAACTTGAACCGCTTATTGGAATATTGGATACAATTGGAACCTAAGAGGTATGTCAACTCCTTATTTGTTTTATTTGATACACTGTTGGATCAATGACCTATGTATAAAAAATAATAGAAATTTTTGGATTTGAAGAAAAAAAAGAAACAACTTTGCTGAGCTGATAATTACATATATATTTTTCAGAAGAGTCCTTTTCGATTTTTAATATGAACAGATAAGAAGGGATAGGCTCATTATAAATAAAAAAGATATGGGAATTCTCCATTAAGTATTAAGTAATTGAGCATGAGAGCCAAATGAATTGAAAGATTCATGTTTGGTTCGGGAGGGGATTATGGAAGTTTTTGAAATGAATAGAAAAAAAAAGATAGTCCACTTTTATTAAATGATTTATTAGATAATCGAAAACAGAGGATTTTGAATACTATTATAAATTCAGACAAAATACGCGAAGAGGCTATCGAACCGTTGGAAAAAGCCAAGTATTATTTACGGAAAGTTGAAATGGAAGCAGATCAGTTTCGAGTGAATGGATACTCTGAGATAGAAAGAGAAAAGTTTCATTTGATTAATTCAACTTATGCAACTTTGAAACAATTAGAAAATTACAAAAATGAAACTATTTCTTTTGAACAACAAAGGGTGATTAATCAAGTCCAACAACACGT